CGAATCAAAAAATTCTATGCAATTATAAGAAACGAAAAGATCCCTTGGATTTAATCATACCATTCCATTATATTGACAATTTCAAAAAACTGTTCATACTATGATCATAGTATGATCGCGGTTGGGTAAGTAAGCCCCCATCGTCTAGTGGTTCAGGACTTCTCTCTTTCAAGGAGGCAGCGGGGATTCGACTTCCCCTGGGGGTAGGGTACTACGAAAGGAAGTTGATCATGGATTACCAATAAATAAGCCTAAAATTTCTTCTTCCTGGGTCGATGCCCGAGCGGTTAATGGGGACGGACTGTAAATTCGTTGGCAATATGTCTACGCTGGTTCAAATCCAGCTCGGCCCAATAATTCGCCAATCTACCATGAGGTGCTATAACCCCCTTGTCCTTCAGAAATATCTGATACGGAGATAAAAAAGAATCAAATTTTCTGCTAGATCCCTTATTTCCCTGGGATTGTAGTTCAATTGGTCAGAGCACCGCCCTGTCAAGGCGGAAGCTGCGGGTTCGAGCCCCGTCAGTCCCGACGGATCCAATAAATGCATCAATTCATCTCGCCCTTTTTATGAAAGGGGGGGCCGGGGGCAGAATTTCATTTCCAAAGAAAGGGGGGTCTTTATTTCGTTTTTCTTTCCTTTTGGTTGGTAGGAGAAAGAAAGACATATGCGGGTGGATTAGTACAATTATTGGTAGCATTTTCTATTTCAGTATTCCAAGAAATACGGGGTCTGGTTTTTCGATTGTTCCCGGTCGGAATAGAATACCATAGGTTTTGGGGGTGCACATACACAAACGGAATTCCTTTCTTGTACAATCCAAAATGAATTTAACAAAATTCCCCTGGTAGAATCCTTTGCCAGATTAAACAATTTCTCTTTCTGGCTCCGGTTTTGTTTTGTGTAACCTCAATTACTAATTTGCAGTTGAAAAAAAAAAGATTTCACTCAAATTGCACACTGAGCTTTTGATATATATGTCCCAGCACTAATAATCTACGGAAGGAGGATAAAAGACAGATCAATCAAAAATCCCACTCCTCTTAGCAAAGGAATGAATAATTTTTTCTTTCCTATTTTTCCATTTTGTTTTAAGGGCCCGTCGAAGAAAGAACAAACAAATCTTAAAATAGTGAATTTGATGAATATTAGATCTTTTATACCGGCCTCATCTTTATCACACCTCTTTGTCTTCCAAGAAAATCACAGTAAAGTCAAAAAGAAAAGGGAGTTTAGAACGGAACTCCTTTCTTTTTCCATTTATTTTGCTTTTATTCTTTGTAACTAATGGAAGTGGAAGGGCAATCTGATGATACTTCATCAGATGATTGTACAAGGAAGGAAGACGTAAGGTAGGTTATAGAAAAAAAGAAGGTAAACGAATGATAAATAAAGGAATTTTGGATGGGGTCAGAAATCCAAGTTTGGATTCAGTATGGATAAAAGAACTTCCTATGTTATACTATTCAATTCTCGATAACGAATTGATTTGATAGCTCCGATATTGTTATTCATGATATTGATCCGATTCAAGATCATCGAGAGGTAATTCATTCATTGAATTTACAGGCAAAAGATTTATCTATCATCTCTATGGGATTAAATCCCGAGTTATTGCAAAGTAAAAAAAACGATGAGATTATGGAAGTAAATATTCTTGCATTTATTGCTACTGCACTATTCATTCTAGTTCCTACCGCTTTTCTACTTATTATTTACGTAAAAACAGTCAGTCAAAATGATTAATTAGTTATTAATTAATTTGAATGAAACTTAACTTCTGAGTTCTTATCAAAAATTGACGAAATCAAATGAAAAGGATTCCAATTTCGCGTCTTAAATGAACGGACTCTAATTGGCAGTATTCTATGAGATCCGATAGTATGGTAAGAAAGAAATATATGAATCTTTCTACCATACTATCTAGCTTTTAGTGTTATTGTAGTGTATTAAAGTTGTACAATGTGGAAAGTTATACTCTAGTATAAAGATAGAGGCTGATCTTAATATAGATCAATCTACAATATTATCTTCATATATGTGGATATCAATTCCACATATGGAATTGACCTAGCACCCAATTCTAGTTATTTGCTACATCTATTTGTATTTGTTTTGTTCCGATCAATCTTAAATAATCGCCTTACTCTTATGTCTTATGGTTGGAATTACTAGATTTTTTATGATTTCCAATCCGAATCTCGGTATCTATCGAAAGAATCAAATCAATGAAGGAAAAGAGATATGGGCTAATAAAATCACGTAGTAATCTTTTTTTTTTAGTAAGTGCCCGTGGAATTCCTGTCAATGGTTCAATCAATTAGTTCTTCGGATTTCAAAAAGGAAGAATAAACCTCGCCGATTTTAAGGCCTGAACCATGATATGAAACGAGTCGATAAAGTAAAGCATAAATAAAATCGAATTTCTAAAATTAGAAAACAAGCGGTAAATGCACAATATGTGACTCGCCTGAGGTAAGATTTTATTATGCATAG